ACCCGATTTTAAGTGCGGTCCATTTTTTGCTATACATAAATTTTCACAAAGAAATTGTCCAAGACGAATTTTTGTGGATGTCTCTTCACAAAAATTGTAATGAAGAAAATACCAATTTAATTTGAATGGATTCAAAATGATGTTACTGAATGCATCGGGATTATAAATCCTCCCATTTTCATCCATTAAATAATATTGAAATTTAAGTACTTGAAAGGTTTGTTTTAAATTGTCAAGTTGTAAATAATTAGTTACCAAGATCTGATTATGAGTTAGATTATGAGTTATTAAATGGTAAAATGAAAAAACATTCGCAATTTGAAGGGCTGTTCCTAAGGGACCCAATGAATTTATAATTGGAATTAGTTGATCTTTTTTAATTGATTCTTTATGATATTTTACACTATTGAATGTAAATGGACCCATTCGAAAACAATTAGATGATGACAAAATTATAAAGGATTGACATTCCTTATTTATACCCAACAATGTACGAACAGTTCCTTGATTTTGTTTAAATGATTGAAGTTTTGTCTTTGAATAAATGGAATAAAATGGATTCATATTGGTATGATCTAATCCATCATCAGAAAAAAATAAGGAATCAGTTCTTTTACCGATATACGAAATAGTGGATTTCGCTAAATCGATCCTTAAGAAATCTCGAATCATACCATTTATTCTTACTTCAACAAAGGAAGCGCGGGCCTCTTCGATAGAAGAACTTTTTTTGTCTTGGGTCCAATTCAATATTAAACAAGTACGAACTAATTGAATACTTGTGTCAGAAATTCCCCGAGTGCCTTTACCATTTCCATAAAGGATATAATTGACAACTTGAAGTTGCACATTATCCTTTTCCTGCAGCAGATCCTGAGGGAAAAGTGTTGCTAAATTTATACCGCCCGTTATTTTATATGTGACTACGGGTCGAACCAAAACAAAATACTTTTTCTTGATAGGAGTGACCCGTTGGACATAGATCCATTTTTTAAAATTTTTTGATTCCTTGTAATTTGTACTTCCTGGTGGTATCAAAATGCCACTGTGTCGTGATATCTTATCTGTCTCCCCGGGAAAATGGATATCTCCAGAAAAAATTTTAAGTTCAATCTTTTTTTTTTTCCTCTCCACTCGGACCACTCCGCTTACTCGACTTCTTGTATTTAAAGCGATTTGCGTATCTACTCCAATGATACTATTGTTCCGTACCATTATGGAAGAAGATCCGGGTAAGATATGCACTTCCTCGGGAATGAAAAAAAACCGATCTACTTTCATTTGCATTTGGTATTTTGGTCGAAATTCTTTGACTCCTCGATACTCAATCAAATCCTCTTTTTTAACGATTGAATGCATCTCTATAGTCCCATATCTAGTAATTCCCGAACTCTTTCTTCGGTATCGCGGATCATCGAAATAAGCAAAAATACTATTTCTACGGAAAATACCATTTATGGGTACTTCAATCGAGATAGGAGAAAGGGGCATTAATTCTTTTTCTTGTTCTTCACTCGATTGAAATGGAATGATGAATCTATTTCTTCGCCTCTTTGCCAATAAATCATAATTTTTTGCAGGATATATGAGATTACAATGACCCATTCGATTAATTTCTGAATAATCAGGAATCCTATCCTCTTTTTTACTAGAAGAATCCAATAATTTATCTTTTACTTGATCATTAGTTACTGAGGAGTTAGAAATATATCTTTGTTCAAACGAAAAAGAATGGGCGTTCATTTGATCTTGATCCTTGTGGAGCGAAAAGGGAACTACACTGGATCTGTACGACCTTCCTGATAATATCCATAAACGACTTGTTTTTGGTAAGAAATGAACATTGCCATATGTAAATTCGGGCGCATGATATACATCAGTACTCCAGTGCATTTCTCCTTCTGAGTCAGAATAAATATGTTTTCGAACCCTTTCCTTAAAATTCAAGGTGGATGCCCCCGCGCGAATTTCAGCAATCACTTGTTCGGATTCAATATATTGATCATTTTGAACTAAAAGAAAACTTTTTGGCGGAATATTCACATTATGTAGAATATCTTCACTCTCAATAGTGACATACAAGTCTATATAACATAGAAAGGCAGGATGTCCATGACGTGTACGTGTGGGATGAACCAAATCCTCATTGAATTTTATTTTTCCATTAGAAGGGGATCGTACATGTTCTGCAGTACCCCCTGTGAATACTCCGCCAGTATGAAAAGTTCTTAATGTTAGTTGAGTACCAGGTTCCCCAATGGATTGTCCTGCAATAATACCTACAGCTTCCCCCAATTCGACCAGGTCGCCGTGAGTAGGACTCTGGCCATAACATAATCGACAGATCCAAGACGTACTCCTACATGTAAAAGGAGTTCGAATGTATATTGGTTGGGTTCGAAAGGTTATGAATCGATTGACAAGTCCAACCCCGATATCTTGATTTCGAGTGGCCATGCACCGTGAACCCATATATATATCGTCTGCTAATACACGACCA